TTCAAATTGAAAATAATGTTACTGCACGGACGGAGGTTATAAATTTTTTCATTTTCATCGATTAAATAATATTTAAATTTAATTACTTGAAAAGTCTCTTTTAAATTGTCAAGTTGGAAATAGTTATTTACCAAGATCTGATTATGAGTTATTAAATGGTAAAATGAATAAACATTCGCAATTAGAAAGGCTGTTCCTAAAGGCCCCGGCGAATTCTTAATTGAAATTACAGGATCTTTTGTAATTTGAATTGATTCTTTTATCACATTGTGATATTTTACATCGTTGAATGGACCCATTCGAAAACAATTGGATGATGACAAAATTATCAACGATTGGAATCCCTTATTTCTATTCAACAACGTATGAATAGTTCTTTGATTTTGATTAAGGGGTTGTTGAATTCTTACTTTGGAATAAATGGAAGAAAACGGATTTATATTGGTGCAATCAGATCCATTATCCGGGAGCAATCCTGAGCCCGGTGGGTCATTCCTTTTTCCGATATATGAAATAGTGGATTTCAGCAAGTCGATTCTTAGGAAATGTCGAATCAAACCATTTGCCCTTATTTCAACAAAAGAAACACGAGCTTCTTGACTAGAAGAACTTTTTTTATCTTGGTCCCAATTCAATACTAAACAAGTCCGAACTAATTGAATATTTGTATCAGAAATTCCCCGAATTGGTTTACCATTTCCATAAAGGATATAATTGACAACTCGAAGTTTCACATTATCCCTTTCCTGCAACAGATCCGGGGGGAAAAGTCTTCCTAAAGTTATACCGTCCGTTATTTCATATGTGACGACAGGACGAACCAAAACAAAATACTTTTTCTTACTAGGTGTGATCCGTTGAACATAGATCCAATTTTTCCATTTTTTGGATTCCTTGTAATTTTGTTTTCCTGCTCCCGGTGGTATCAAAACGCCACTATGTCGGGATATCTTATCTATCTCTCCAGGAAAATGGATATCTCCAGAAAATATTTTAAGTTCAATTCTTTTTTTTTTTCTCTCCACTCGGACCAACCCGCCTACCCGGCTTCTTATATTTAAAGTAATTTGTGTATCCGCCCCAATGATACTATTGTTCTGTACCATTATGGAAGAAGATCCGGCTAATATATGCACCTCCTCGGGAATGAAAAAAAAACGATCTACTTTCATTTGGTATTTTGGCCTAAATTCCTTACCTCCTCGATACTCAATCAAATCCTCTTTTTTGACGATTGAATGCATTTCTAGAGTCCCATATTTAGTAATGCCCGAACTCTTTCTTCTGTATCGAGGATCGTCCAAATAAGCAAGAATACTATTTCTACGGAAAACGCCATTGATGGGGATTTCAATCAAGATATCCGAGGGAGGTGTTAATTCGTTCTCGCGTTTTTGAATCGATTGGAGTGGAATGATGAATCTATTTCTTCGCCTCTTTGAGAATAAATCAAAATTCTGGTAGAGAATGGTCGGATCTACGAGATTACAACGACCGGTACTTATAATTCGACTAAGGTTTGAATAATCAGGAATCCTATCTTCTTTTTTATCCGAAAAATGCGAAGTAAAGAATTTTCCTCTCGACGGATCATTCGTTCCTGAGAGGTTAGAAGTAGATTTTCTCTTGACAGAACGAGAATGCGCACTCATTTGATCTTGATCCTTGTGGATCGAAAGTGAAACTAGACTGGATCTGCGCGGCTCTCCTAATAATATCCATAAATGACTTGTTTTTGGTAATAGATGAACATTTCCATATGTAAATTCGGGTGCATGATACACATCGGTGCTCCAGTGCATTTCTCCGTCTGAGTCAGAATAAATATGTTTTCGAACTTTCTCTTTAAAATTAAAAGTAGATGTTCCTGCGCGAATCTCAGCAATCACTTGTTCTGATTCTACATATTGATCGTTTTGAACTAAAAGAAAACTTTGGGGTGGAATATTTACATTATGTCGAATATCTTCACTTTCAATAGTTACATACAAGTTTATGGAACAGAGAAAGGCGGGATGTCCATGGCGTGTACGTGTCGGATGAACTAAATTCTCCTTGAATTTGATTTTTCCATTAGAAGGGGCTCGCACATGTTCCGCAGTACCCCCCGTGAATACTCCGCCGGTATGAAAAGTTCTTAATGTTAATTGAGTACCCGGTTCTCCAATCGATTGGCCTGCAATAATACCTACAGCTTCTCCCAATTCAACCAGGTCGCCATGAGTAGGACTCCGTCCATAACATAATCGACAGATCCAAGATGCACTCCTACAAGTAAAGGGGGTTCGAATAGCTATTGGTTGTGCTCGAAAGGTTATGAATCGATTTACAAGTCCAATCCCAACGTCTTGATTTCTAGTGGCAATACAGCGCGTGCCCATATATATATCATCGGCTAGTACACGACCAATCAATGTTTGGATAAAAATCCTTTCTGGCACCATACCATTCCCAGGACTCACAGAAATACCACGGACGGTGCCACAATCTATTCGACGTA